TACATGTTCCTCGACGCTGAGGGCATCCCCGAAGCGCGGGGGATTTTGTGACATTTCTAATTGGCTGTCTTGTATTTCTAATAAGTTGTTTAATCGTTGGCATGTTGAATCATATACATAATGGGCTGGTTTAGATCGATCCTAACCGGATGATTATGAATTACTTTTATTCAATAGAATAGGAAATAAAAATCATTCATCATAGAATATTAAAATGAAACTCGGCAGGGTTAATTTTAAATTACGAATTGACGCGAAATCCAGGCTATTGTCATTCAACCGCTACAAGATCAACAATTCCATAAGCTTGGGCCTCTGTTGCTGACATAAAAACATCTCTTTCCATGTCTTCGGATACAACCCATAAGGGTTTGCCCGTTCTTTGTACATAAACCCTTGTCAGGGTTTCACGTAGTTTCAGTAGTTCTCCCACTTCCAGGATGAATTCTCCCGTTGCTACTTCAGAAAAAGAACCAGCAGGTTGATGGATCATTACCCTGATGATATAAGATAATAAAAGGTTTCTCTAGATGAGGGGAAGATAAAAGAAAGTAATAAAAGAATAACAAGAAAAAAAAAAAGATAGAATCGAACAACCGTACGGGCATTATGCATTGCATACGGCTCTACAATCAAATTGACCCTTACCTAAAAAAATAGGATCGATCAGACCCCGATAGGTAAATGATCAACTTACCACCCTTCCTTTCGGAGGAATTCAAAAATACTATGATGGCTCCGTTGCTTTATATATTTATTATATTTTTTTGTCTGTGATTTGTCTGTTATTCAGCAATCCCAAAGTTGCTTTTTTGTTTGATCAAATAAACTAAGGAAAAAAGAATCTTGTTTTTTTTTCGCTCTATACTCTCTAAACTATAAATATTCTTAAGAGACCTCTGGTGTGAAAAAAAGTTTGTGACGCTGAACTGGACTTCCGATAATAAAATAGGAAATACCTTTTTCTCATATTACTCTCTCGATACATAATCTAATCTAATGTTTCGAAAACAAAATTGATTATATCGAATTCAAAGTGCCATGCTATTATTACTTAATATTCATATTTCATATGGCGAAGGCATAGTCTTCTTTTTTCTGTCAAATAAAAGCCTCATTGGCGCCAAGCGTGAGGGAATGCTAAACGTTTGGTAATTTCTCCTCCGACCAGGATAAAAGATCCCATTGAAGCGGCTGAGCCCATGCATATTGTATGTACATCTGGTAGCACAAATTGCATAGTATCATAAAGAGCCACCCCCGGTATTACCCATCCGCCAGGAGAGTTTATAAACAAATACAGATCTTTAGTATCATCCTCGATACTAAGATATATCATAAGACCAATAAGTTGATTTGAGATCTCGCTATCAACCTCTTGACCTAAAAAAAGTAATCTTTCTCGATAAAGTCGGTTGATTAGGGTCAAATTGTATCCCCCAGGAACCGTACAGGCGCCTTTTGACGCATACGGTTCAAAAAAAAAAGAGAATCAATGTGTAGATTCCAATACTTTTTCTTTTTTCATAGCAATAGCAATAATAACTTATATATAAGCAATAACTTATAATAAAAGGATTTTCTTTTATTTTTCACGAAACATGAGTTTGTGTTCCCCTTATATTTATTATATATATATATATTTATATTTATAATAATAACGTATAATATAAAATAAACTTATCCAATTAACTTTTCATTGATGGATTGTTTCATCGAGATTCAATCCAAATCACGATGTCATTTTCTTGTTCTTAAATGGGCCTCTTTAATCTTTTTAGGTTTATGCTCTACTCCGGGTAAAGATCCGCCCGATTTTGATTTGCACATATAGTACAAATGCTCCCATTACCACTTCTTTTTGTTATCCCTTCTTTTTTTTTTTTTCAATTCACGCATTCCGTAAAATAGTTGACGGCTTCATGCATATTACTCGATTGATTGATTAACATAAGAGTTTGAAATAACTTCTACTTACAAAAAAGGATTTTTTTAAGAATAGGAAATAGGAATCCTTTATGATATAGACTACTTGGTTTTTTTAAACGGAGCCTGGATACTTCAATGTAGTAGTCCAACTAAGCCAACCATAAATTCTTCTAATTTAGAATAGTAATAATAATAATAATTCGAATCCCCCCCAAAAATGGATCTAATTGCACTTCACGCTCCAAATTTTTGATGATTCAATGAATCTTTCGTGGGCGAAACAGAGGATATCTCGATTGGGGAGAAAACGGGAAAATCCCATATGACCCAATATATCTGACAAGTCGCACTATATGTCAACCCAAGATGCATCTTCCTCTCCAGGACTTCGAAAAGGTACTTTTGGAACACCAATAGGCATTAAATGAAAGAAAAAAGAACTAAGTACTATATTTTACTTTGATGTGGAAACGTAACAAAGCCTTTATTATCTTTAGAATTAAATTATTGTACTTTATCCTACTCTAACTCTAATTTTATTCATAAAATTAGAAAAATTTATAAAGAAAGT